GTTAATGTAGCTTATAACAAAGCAAAGCACTGAAAATGCTTAGATGGATTGTCAAAAATCCCATAAACACAAAGGTTTGGTCCTGGCCTTATAATTAATTGGAGGTAAGATTACACATGCAAACATCCATAGACCGGTGTAAAATCCCTTAAACATTTGCCTAAAACTTAAGGAGAGGGCATCAAGCACATAATATAGCTCAAGACGCCTTGCCTAGCCACACCCCCACGGGACTCAGCAGTGATAAATATTAAGCAATGAACGAAAGTTTGACTAAGCTATACCTCTTAGGGTTGGTAAATTTCGTGCCAGCCACCGCGGTCATACGATTAACCCAAACTAATTATTTTCGGCGTAAAACGTGCCAACTATAAATCTCACAATAGAATTAAAATCCAACTTATATGTGAAAATTCATTGTTAGGACTAAAGACCGATAACGAAAGTAATTCTAATCATTTATATAACGCACGATAGCTAAGATCCAAACTGGGATTAGATACCCCACTATGCTTAGCCCTAAACCTTAATAATTACATCTACAAAAATATTTGCCAGAGAACTACTAGCCACAGCTTAAAACTCAAAGGACTTGGCGGTACTTTATATCCATCTAGAGGAGCCTGTTCTATAATCGATAAACCCCGTTCTACCTTACCACTCCTCGCTAATTCAGCCTATATACCGCCATCTTCAGCAAACCCTAAAAAGGTACTAAAGTAAGCACAAGAACAAGCATAAAAACGTTAGGTCAAGGTGTAGCCAATGAAGTGGGAAGAAATGGGCTACATTTTCTTTTTGAAGAACATTACGAAACCCTTTATGAAACTAAAGGACAAAGGAGGATTTAGTAGTAAATTAAGAGTAGAGAGCTTAATTGAATAGAGCAATGAAGTACGCACACACCGCCCGTCACCCTCCTCAAATTAGATTGATATATATATATATATATACATAATTCCATTAGCAAATTTATGAGAGGAGACAAGTCGTAACAAGGTAAGCATACTGGAAAGTGTGCTTGGAATAATCACAGTGTAGCTTAATTACAAAGCATCTGGCCTACACCCAGAAGAATTCATAAAAATGAACACTTTGAACCAATCCTAGCCCTAAAATCAGCTAATATAACTAAATTATTGAATAAACTAAAACATTCAACTCAAAAAGTATTGGAGAAAGAAATTTACTTACAGGAGCTATAGAGAAAGTACCGTAAGGGAATGATGAAAGACTAATTTAAAGTAATAACCAGCAAAGATTAAACCTTGTACCTTTTGCATAATGAATTAACTAGAAAAACCTTAGCACAAAGAATTTAAGCTAAAAACCCCGAAACCAAACGAGCTACCTAAAAACAATTTTATGAATCAACCCGTCTATGTAGCAAAATAGTGGGAAGATTTTTAGGTAGAGGTGAAAAGCCTACCGAGCTTGGTGATAGCTGGTTGCCCAAAAAAGAATTTCAGTTCAACTTTAAGTTTACCATAAGAATAATAAATCAAAATGTAAACTTAAAATATAGCCAAAAGAGGGACAGCTCTTTAGGAAAGGAAAAAACCTTAAATAGTGAATAAATAACTGACAACTAATTCAACCATTGTAGGCTTAAAAGCAGCCACCAATAAAGAAAGCGTTCAAGCTCAACATACTTACACGCACTAATCCCATAAACCTTAATAAATTCCTATATTATCAATTGGGCTAATCTATAAGACCATAGATGAAATACTGTTAATATGAGTAACAAGAATTAATTCTCCTTAGCACAAGTGTATGACACCCCGGATAACCATTGTCAATTACCGAATTATAGGTATTAACCCCACAATAAAACCACCTAATCCTAACTCGTTAGCCCAACACAGGCGTGCTTCAAGGAAAGATTAAAAAAAGTAAAAGGAACTCGGCAAACACGAGCCCCGCCTGTTTACCAAAAACATCACCTCTAGCATAACAAGTATTAGAGGCATTGCCTGCCCAGTGACTAAAGTTAAACGGCCGCGGTATCCTGACCGTGCAAAGGTAGCATAATCACTTGTTCCTTAATTAGGGACTAGAATGAATGGCTAGACGAGGGTTCAACTGTCTCTTACTTTCAATCAGTGAAATTGACCTTCCAGTGAAGAGGCTGGAATGCTACAATAAGACGAGAAGACCCTATGGAGCTTTAATTTACTAGTTTAATTTATACATCAACAACCTAATGGACTAAAACAAAATAAATATAAACTAAAAAATTTCGGTTGGGGTGACCTCGGAGAATAAAAAATCCTCCGAATGATTTTAACCTAGACTCACAAGTCAAAGTAATCCTAACATCTTATTGACCCAATTATTGATCAACGGACCAAGTTACCCTAGGGATAACAGCGCAATCCTATTTAAGAGTTCATATCGACAATTAGGGTTTACGACCTCGATGTTGGATCAGGACATCCCAATGGTGCAGAAGCTATTAATGGTTCGTTTGTTCAACGATTAAAGTCCTACGTGATCTGAGTTCAGACCGGAGTAATCCAGGTCGGTTTCTATCTATTTACAATTTCTCCCAGTACGAAAGGACAAGAGAAATGGAGCCACCTTATCATAAGTGCTCCCAACCAATTTATGAAAAAAATCTCAATAAAATATGTATGTACAACAAATAAACCTAGACCAGGTTATTAGGGTGGCAGAGCCAGGTAATTGCGTAAGACTTAAAACCTTGTTCCCAGAGGTTCAAATCCTCTCCCTAATAGTGTACTTTATTAATATCCTAACACTCCTAGTTCCAATCCTAATCGCCATAGCCTTTCTCACCCTAGTAGAACGAAAAATCCTAGGCTATATACAACTACGCAAGGGCCCTAACATTGTAGGCCCATATGGTATTCTACAACCATTTGCAGACGCCATAAAACTATTTATAAAAGAACCTATACGCCCCTTAACCACCTCTATATCATTATTCATTATCGCACCAACCCTCTCCCTCACCCTAGCCCTGAGCCTATGAATTCCCCTACCAATACCTCACCCCCTTATCAACCTCAACCTCGGCATGCTATTTATTCTAGCCACATCAAGCCTTTCAGTATACTCCATTTTATGATCAGGATGAGCATCAAATTCAAAATACTCCCTATTTGGAGCCCTACGAGCCGTCGCCCAAACCATCTCCTACGAAGTAACAATAGCCATCATCCTCTTATCTGTCCTATTAATAAGCGGCTCATTCTCCCTACAAATACTTATTACTACACAAGAACACATCTGATTACTAATCCCTGCTTGACCAATAGCCATAATATGATACATTTCAACCCTAGCAGAGACAAACCGAGCCCCATTTGACTTGACAGAAGGAGAATCAGAACTAGTCTCAGGCTTCAACGTTGAATACGCCGCAGGACCTTTCGCCTTATTCTTCATAGCCGAATACACCAATATTATTCTAATGAACGCCCTAACATCAATTGTATTTCTAGGACCCTTATACTACATCAACTACCCTGAGCTATACTCAATTAATTTCATAACAGAAACACTACTCCTATCAACAGCCTTTCTATGGGTACGAGCATCCTACCCTCGCTTCCGATACGACCAACTAATACACCTCCTATGAAAAAATTTCCTCCCACTAACACTAGCATTATGCATATGATACATTTCCCTACCAATTTTCCTGGCGGGAATCCCACCCTACACATAGAAATATGTCTGATAAAAGAGTTACTTTGATAGAGTAAATTATAGAGGTTTAAATCCTCTTATTTCTAGGACAATAGGAATTGAACCTACACCTAAGAATTCAAAATTCTCCGTGCTACCAATACACCCTATCCTATATAGTAAGGTCAGCTAACTAAGCTATCGGGCCCATACCCCGAAAATGTTGGTCTAAATCCTTCCCGTACTAATAAACCCAATCACCCTAATCATCATTTACTTTACCATTCTTATAGGACCCGCAATTACCATATCTAGCTCCAACCTACTACTAATGTGAGTAGGATTAGAAGTAAGTCTTTTAGCTATTATCCCCCTTCTAACTAACAAAAAAAATCCACGATCAACTGAAGCAGCAACAAAATATTTTCTAACACAAGCTACAGCCTCAATAATTATTCTACTAGCTATCGTCCTAAACTATAAACAATCAGGAATATGAACATTCCAACAACAAACTAACAATATATTACTCACTATAATACTTATCTCCCTATCCATAAAACTTGGATTAGCTCCATTCCACTACTGACTACCTGAGGTCACTCAAGGAATCCCTATACACATTGGATTAATCTTATTGACATGACAAAAAATTGCCCCACTATCAATACTATACCAAATTTATCAATTACTAAACCCAACCATCACAACTATTCTAGCAATCTCATCAATCCTTATTGGCGCCTGAGGAGGACTAAACCAAACACAAACACGAAAAATCATAGCATACTCATCAATTGCCCATATAGGATGAATAGTAGCAATCCTCCCCTACAACCCTAACCTAACACTCCTAAACCTAACAATTTACATCCTACTCACCATCCCAATATTCATTACGCTCATGATAAACTCCGCAACATCAATTAACTCACTCTCCCTGGCATGGAATAAAACCCCAATAATCCTAGCCATAGCATCCGTTATTCTATTATCTCTAGGAGGACTCCCCCCTCTCACAGGATTCCTACCAAAATGAGCAATCATCTCAGAACTACTAAAAAACAACTGCTCAATCCTATCAACGCTAATAGCCATAATAGCCTTATTAAATCTATTCTTCTATACACGACTAATTTACTCCGTATCTCTCACTATATTCCCAACCAATAATAACTCAAAAATAATCTCCCATCACCCAAACTTAAAATACAACTTTATCCTCCCAACACTAACAGTATTAAGCACCATAACCTTACCACTCTCATCCCAACTCATAACATAGAAGTTTAGGATATACAGTCCAAGAGCCTTCAAAGCCCTTAGAAAACAAACAAGTTTAACTTCTGATAAGGACTGTAAGACTATACCCTACATCCGTTGAATGCAAATCAACTGCTTTAATTAAGCTAAGACCTTAACTAGATTGGAAGGATTCAAACCTACGAAAATTTAGTTAACAGCTAAATACCCTACTTACTGGCTTCAATCTACTTCTCCCGCCTAATAGAAAAGAGGCGGGAGAAGCCTTAGTAGAGGGACTCTCTACACCTTCGAATTTGCAATTCGACATGATAAACACCTTAAGGCTTTTTGGTAAAAAGGGGACTCAACCCCTGTCTTTAGATTTACAGTCTAATGCCTACTCGGCCATTTTACCTATGTTCGTAAACCGTTGACTCTTTTCAACTAACCACAAAGATATCGGAACCCTCTACCTATTATTTGGTGCCTGAGCAGGAATAGTGGGAACAGCCTTAAGTATTTTAATTCGAGCTGAACTAGGACAACCAGGAGCACTCCTAGGCGATGACCAAATCTATAACGTCATTGTTACAGCCCATGCATTCGTAATAATCTTCTTTATAGTCATACCAATAATAATCGGAGGCTTCGGAAACTGACTCGTACCACTAATGATCGGAGCCCCTGATATAGCATTCCCACGAATAAACAACATAAGCTTTTGATTGCTTCCCCCATCATTCTTACTTCTCTTAGCGTCATCCATAGTAGAAGCCGGAGCCGGAACAGGATGAACAGTATATCCACCCTTAGCCGGTAATCTAGCCCATGCTGGAGCATCCGTTGACTTAACCATTTTCTCCCTTCACCTAGCTGGTGTATCCTCCATCTTAGGGGCTATTAACTTTATCACCACTATTATCAATATAAAACCCCCTGCCATAACCCAATATCAAACACCCCTATTTGTGTGATCCGTATTAATTACAGCTGTACTTCTACTTCTCTCACTACCAGTATTAGCAGCAGGTATCACCATACTCCTCACAGACCGAAACCTAAATACTACTTTTTTCGATCCTGCTGGAGGCGGAGATCCAATTCTCTATCAACATCTATTTTGATTCTTCGGACACCCAGAAGTCTATATTCTAATTCTTCCAGGATTTGGAATCATCTCACACGTAGTTACCTACTACTCTGGAAAAAAAGAACCATTCGGATATATAGGCATAGTTTGAGCTATAATATCTATTGGCTTCCTAGGGTTTATTGTATGAGCACATCATATATTCACAGTAGGCTTAGATGTAGACACACGAGCCTATTTCACATCCGCCACTATAATCATTGCAATCCCTACAGGTGTAAAAGTATTTAGCTGACTCGCTACCTTGCATGGAGGTAATATCAAATGATCCCCTGCTATACTATGAGCCCTAGGGTTTATTTTCTTATTTACAGTAGGAGGCTTGACAGGAATCGTCCTATCTAACTCATCACTTGATATCGTACTTCATGACACATACTATGTAGTAGCCCACTTCCACTATGTCTTGTCTATAGGAGCAGTATTTGCCATTATAGCCGGCTTTGTCCATTGATTCCCTCTATTTTCAGGATACACCCTAGATGACACATGAGCAAAAGCCCACTTCGTTATTATATTTGTAGGTGTCAACATAACATTCTTCCCTCAACATTTCCTAGGACTGTCAGGGATACCTCGACGTTACTCTGACTATCCAGATGCTTACACTACATGAAACACAGTCTCATCTATAGGCTCATTTATCTCACTTACAGCCGTCCTCGTAATAATCTTTATAATTTGAGAAGCCTTCGCATCAAAACGAGAAGTACTTTCAGTCTCCTACTCCTCAACCAACCTAGAATGACTTCACGGGTGTCCTCCACCTTACCACACATTCGAAGAGCCTTCCTACGTAAAAGTTAAATAAGAAAGGAAGGATTCGAACCCCCTACAACTGGTTTCAAGCCAATTTCATAACCACTATGTCTTTCTCGATGAGATATTAGTAAAATAATTACATAACCTTGTCAAGGTTAAGTCATAGACTTGAATCTATATATCTTACATGGCTTACCCATTCCAACTTGGCTTACAAGACGCTACATCTCCTATTATAGAAGAACTTATGAACTTTCATGACCACACCCTAATAATTGTATTCCTCATCAGCTCATTAGTACTATATATTATTTCACTAATATTAACAACAAAACTAACACATACAAGCACAATAGACGCCCAAGAAGTAGAAACAATTTGAACAATCCTTCCAGCTGTTATTCTTATTCTAATTGCCCTCCCTTCCCTACGTATTTTATATATAATAGACGAAATCAATAACCCAGTTCTAACAGTAAAAACTATAGGACACCAATGATACTGAAGTTACGAGTATACCGACTATGAAGACCTATGCTTTGACTCTTATATAATCCCAACCAACGACTTAAAACCAGGCGAGCTTCGTCTATTAGAAGTTGATAACCGAGTAGTTTTACCAATAGAACTTCCAATTCGTATACTAATCTCATCCGAAGACGTCTTACACTCATGAGCCGTCCCTTCACTAGGGTTAAAAACCGACGCAATCCCAGGCCGTCTAAATCAAGCTACAGTGACATCAAATCGACCAGGTCTATTCTATGGTCAATGCTCTGAAATCTGCGGCTCAAATCACAGCTTCATGCCTATTGTACTAGAAATAGTACCCCTAAAACACTTCGAAAACTGATCAGCTTCTATAATTTAAACTCATTGTGAAGCTTAGAGCGTTAACCTTTTAAGTTAAAGTTAGAGATCAATAGTCTCCACAATGATATGCCACAACTAGATACATCCACATGATTTATTACAATTGTTTCCTCAATAATTACATTATTTATCCTATTTCAATTAAAAATCTCTTCCCAAACCTTCCCTGCAGCTCCTTCACCCAAAATTGTAGCCACAGAAAAAACAAACAACCCTTGAGAATCAAAATGAACGAAAATCTATTTGCCTCTTTCATCACCCCAACAATAATAGGGCTACCAATTGTCGTAACCATCATCATATTTCCATCAATTTTATTTCCATCATCAGAACGCTTAATTAGTAACCGCCTCCATACATTCCAACACTGACTAATTAAGCTTATCCTTAAACAAATAATGTTAATTCATACACCAAAAGGACGAACCTGAGCTCTAATAATCGTATCACTAATCATATTCATTGGCTCAACTAACCTTTTAGGCCTACTCCCCCACACATTTACTCCCACTACTCAACTATCTATAAATCTAAGTATAGCTATTCCTCTATGAGCAGGAGCCGTAATCTTAGGCTTCCGACACAAACTAAAAAGCTCTTTAGCCCACTTCCTACCACAAGGAACACCCATTCCACTCATTCCCATACTAATTATTATCGAAACTATTAGCCTTTTCATCCAACCAATAGCACTAGCAGTACGACTAACAGCAAATATCACAGCAGGCCACCTATTAATACACCTAATCGGAGGAGCCACCTTAGTACTCATAAACATTAGCCCGCCAACTGCTACAATCACATTTATTATCCTACTCCTACTTACAATACTTGAATTTGCCGTAGCTCTAATTCAAGCTTACGTATTCACTCTTCTAGTAAGCCTATATCTACATGATAATACATAATGACCCACCAAACCCACGCATATCACATAGTAAATCCAAGCCCATGACCATTAACAGGAGCAATATCAGCTCTCCTACTTACATCCGGTTTAGTAATATGATTCCACTATAACTCCACAACCCTCCTATCGTTAGGTCTCCTAGCAAATATCCTAACAATATACCAATGATGACGAGACATTATCCGCGAAGGAACATATCAAGGCCACCACACCCCTATTGTACAAAAAGGACTCCGATATGGAATAATTCTATTCATTATCTCCGAAGTATTTTTCTTTGCCGGATTCTTCTGAGCATTCTACCACTCCAGCTTAGTCCCTACCCACGACCTAGGCGGTTGCTGACCCCCAACAGGAATTACCCCCTTAAACCCCCTAGAAGTACCTCTTCTAAATACATCAGTTCTTCTAGCATCAGGAGTCTCAATTACATGAGCACATCACAGCTTAATAGAAGGCAACCGAAATCATATGAACCAAGCCTTGCTAATCACCATTCTCCTAGGACTATATTTCACTATTCTACAAGCCTCAGAATATTTTGAAACATCATTTTCTATCTCAGACGGAATTTATGGCTCAACATTTTTCATAGCAACAGGATTTCATGGCCTACATGTAATTATTGGCTCAACTTTCCTTATCGTTTGCCTATTACGACAACTAAAGTTTCACTTTACATCAAAACACCATTTCGGGTTTGAAGCCGCAGCATGATACTGACACTTCGTAGATGTAGTTTGACTATTCCTATACGTTTCTATCTATTGATGAGGATCATACTCCCTTAGTATAACTAATACAACTGACTTCCAATCAGTAAATTCTGAAAAAACTCAGAAGAGAGTAATCAACCTGTTTATTATTATCACAATTAATATTACCCTATCTCTTGTTCTTGTTCTAATCGCATTCTGACTCCCCCAAATAAATCTTTACTCCGAAAAAGCAAACCCATATGAATGCGGATTTGATCCAACAAGTTCTGCACGCCTCCCCTTTTCAATAAAATTCTTCCTAGTAGCTATCACATTTTTACTATTCGACCTAGAGATTGCCCTACTACTCCCCCTTCCATGAGCAATCCAAACAACCAACACTGTTACAATAACAACAACTGCCTTTATCTTAGTTACTATTCTAGCCCTTGGCCTAAGCTACGAATGAACACAAAAAGGTCTTGAATGAACAGAATAATTGGTAATTAGTTTAAATAAAATTAATGATTTCGACTCATTAGATTATGATAATAGTCATAATTACCAACAATGACATCTGCTTTCCTAAATCTAACCCTAGCCTTCATGATATCTCTACTAGGTACCTTCATATTCCGCTCCCACTTAATATCTACTCTCCTTTGCCTAGAAGGAATAATATTATCCCTATTTATTATAATTTCAACATCTACATTAAACTCTAACTCCATAATTTCCATAACCATCCCCATCACCATTCTAGTCTTCGCAGCTTGCGAAGCAGCAGTAGGCCTAGCCCTGCTAGTAAAAATCTCAAATACTTATGGAACAGATTATGTACAAAACCTAAACCTTCTACAATGCTAAAAATCATTTTCCCATCACTCATGCTTCTCCCACTAACATGACTCTCAAACAACAAGAAAACCTGAACTAACGTCACCTCCTACAGCTTCCTAGTAAGCTTAACAAGCTTATCACTACTATGACAAAACGACGAAAACTACCTAAATTTCTCAGTTATATTCTCTTCCGATCCATTATCTACCCCCCTAATCATTCTAACAACCTGACTGCTTCCACTAATAATACTTGCTAGCCAAAATCACATAAAAAAAGAAAACCTTACACACCAAAAACTTTACATCTCAATACTTATCAGCCTTCAAATCTTACTTATCATAACATTCTCTGCAACAGAACTAATCCTATTTTATATCCTATTCGAAGCCACTCTAATCCCAACATTAATTATTATCACCCGATGAGGAAACCAGGCAGAACGACTAAATGCAGGAATCTACTTCCTATTTTACACATTAATTGGCTCAATCCCACTTCTAATCGCTCTTATTTCAATCCAGAACTCAATAGGAACTCTCAATTTCCTAATTCTCTCCCTCACAACACAACCTTTGCCCCCAACATGATCCAACAACATTTTATGATTAGCATGTATAATAGCATTCATAATCAAAATACCACTGTACGGACTTCATCTATGACTACCAAAAGCCCACGTAGAAGCCCCAATCGCAGGCTCCATAATCTTAGCAGCAATTCTCCTAAAACTAGGAGGTTACGGCATGATACGAATCTCCATAATTCTAGATCCCCTAACAAAATCCTTAGCCTACCCATTCATCATACTCTCATTATGAGGCATAATCATAACTAGCTCAATCTGCCTACGTCAAACAGATCTAAAATCATTAATCGCTTACTCATCAGTGAGCCATATAGCCCTAGTCACTACAGCTATCATAATCCAAACACCATGAAGCTTCATAGGAGCTACAATACTAATAATTGCACATGGTTTAACATCATCACTTCTATTCTGCCTTGCAAATACTAACTACGAACGAATTCACAGCCGAACTATAATTTTAGCTCGAGGACTACAAATAATTTTCCCACTAATAGCAACATGATGACTACTAGCAAGCTTAGCCAACTTAGCTTTACCACCCCTAATCAACCTCATAGGCGAACTATTTATTGTTATAGCAACATTTTCCTGATCAAACCCCTCTATCGCCCTTATAGCAACAAATATTGTTATCACAGGAATATACTCAATATACATAATCATCACAACCCAACGAGGCAAATTAACCAGCCACATAAATAATCTTCAACCCTCCCACACACGAGAATTGACACTTATAGCCCTCCATATTATTCCCCTTATTCTATTAACAATTAACCCTAAACTCATCACAGGCCTAACAATATGTAGATATAGTTTACAAAAAACATTAGACTGTGAATCTAACAACAGGAAATCAAATTCCTTATTTACCAAGAAAGTATGCAAGAACTGCTAATTCATGCACCCATACCTAAACATATGGCTTTCTTACTTTTATAGGATAGTAGTAATCCATTGGTCTTAGGAACCAAAAATCTTGGTGCAACTCCAAATAAAAGTAATAAATATAATAACATCCTCAATCCTCATAATTTTAATTCTACTCATAGCACCAATCATTATTTCTATGACTAACCTACCTAAATTTATTGACTTTCCATCCTATGCTACCTCATCCATTAAATTCTCATTTTTCCTCAGCCTCTTGCCCCTACTATTATTTTTCTACTTCAACACAGAATATATAATCACTAACTGACATTGACTAACCATTAACTCTATTAAACTTACCATGAGCTTCAAGATTGATTATTTCTCAATTCTATTCCTATCAGTAGCCCTATTCGTAACATGATCAATTATACAATTCTCTTCATGATACATACATTCCGACCCCTATATCAACCGATTTATTAAATACTTAATAATATTCCTAATCACTATACTAATTTTAACCTCAGCTAATAACCTATTCCAACTCTTCATTGGATGAGAAGGCGTAGGAATCATATCTTTCCTATTAATCGGATGATGATACGGCCGTGCAGACGCCAACACAGCGGCTCTCCAAGCAATCTTGTATAACCGAGTAGGAGATGTTGGTTTTATTCTAGCTATAACTTGATTCTGCCTAAATATAAACTCTTGAGAACTCCAACAAATTTTCTTGACTAACACCAACAATCTAGTACCTCTAACAGGACTCCTAATTGCAGCTACAGGAAAATCCGCCCAATTTGGACTCCATCCATGACTCCCATCCGCCATAGAAGGCCCAACTCCTGTATCCGCCCTATTACACTCAAGCACTATAGTTGTCGCAGGAATCTTCCTAATAATCCGATTTCATCCACTAACTTCAAACAATAGCACCATCATAACAGCCATACTATGCCTCGGAGCCATTACCACACTATTCACAGCAATTTGCGCACTTACCCAAAACGACATCAAAAAAATTGTAGCCTTTTCCACATCCAGCCAACTAGGACTTATAATAGTCACACTAGGAATTAACCAACCTTACCTAGCTTTCCTTCATATCTGCACTCATGCATTCTTCAAAGCAATACTATTCATATGCTCAGGATCAATCATTCATAGTCTTAACGACGAGCAAGACATTCGAAAAATAGGTAACATAATAAAAGTAATACCATTTACATCATCCTGCCTTATCATTGGAAGTCTAGCCCTTACCGGAATACCCTTTCTCACAGGATTTTACTCAAAAGACCTCATCATTGAAGCCATCAACACGTGTAACACCAACGCCTGAGCCCTAATAATTACTTTAATCGCCACATCCATAACTGCCGTTTACAGCATACGAATCATCTACTTCGTCACCATAACAAAACCACGCTATTCCCCACTAATCACCATTAACGAAAACAATCCAAATCTCATTAATCCAATCAAACGCCTAGCACTAGGAAGTATTATAGCGGGCTTTCTCATCTCACTCAATATCCCTCCAACCAACATTCAAGTCCTCACTATACCTTGATACCTAAAATTAACAGCCCTACTTATCACAATCTTAGGCTTTGCTATCGCTCTAGAACTCAACAACCTAACCCTAAATCTATCAGTAAATAAAACCACCAAACTATCATCATTCTCGACCTCACTAGGCTACTTCCCATCAATTATACACCGAGTAATCCCCCAAAAAACCCTAAATACTAGCTACAAAACATCCCTGAACCTCCTAGACCTAATCTGACTAGAAAAAACAATCCCAAAATCAACCTCTATTACCCAAACTCACCTATCCAAAATAATAGCCAATCAAAAAGGACTAGTCAAATTATACTTTCTATCTTTCTTCATTACAATCTCACTAATTCTTATCTCACACATACTTAATCCCGAGTGATTTCAATAATAATAAAAATCCCTGCAAACAATGATCACCCAGCCACTACCATTATCCAAGTAGTGCAACTATAAATAGCTGCAACCCCAATTCCACCCTCCAACATAACTCCAACATCATCAATCTCATACATTAACCAATCACCCAAACTATCAAAATCAACTAACTCTACCTTATCATTCACACTAAACAAATAAAATATTACCAACTCCATAAAAAGACCTAAAACAAAAAAACCAAAAATAAATCAATTAGAACCTCAAGTCTCTGGATACTCCTCAGTAGCCATAGCAGTCGTGTAACCAAATACAACCAACATCCCACCCAAATAAATCAAAAACACCATTAAACCTAAGAACGAACCTCCAAAACCTAATACCATTAGACATCCAACACATCCACTAACAATCAAACCAAGTCCACCATAAATAGGCGAAGGCTTCAACGCCAACCCTAAACAACCTGCCAAAAACAATAAACTTAAAATAAACATATAATTTGTCATTATTTCTACACAGCATTTAACTGTGACCAATGACATGAAAAATCATCGTTGTAATTCAACTATAGAAACCCCTAATGACAAACATCCGAAAATCACACCCCCTACTTAAAATCATTAATCACTCCTTCATCGACCTTCCCGCCCCATCCAACATCTCATCATGATGAAATTTTGGCTCTCTACTAGGAGTATGCCTCATAATTCAAATTATCACAGGCCTATTCCTAGCAATACACTACACATCCGACACTTTAACAGCATTCTCATCAGTTACCCACATCTGCCGAGACGTAAACTACGGTTGACTAATCCGATACTTACATGCCAACGGAGCTTCAATATTCTTTATCTGCTTATTCCTCCATGTAGGCCGAGGAATATACTACGGATCCTACACTTTCCTAGAAACATGAAACATTGGAGTCGTCCTACTATTTGCAGTCATAGCAACTGCATTCATAGGCTATGTACTCCCATGAGGACAAATATCATTCTGAGGGGCCACAGTAATCACAAACCTATTATCAGCCATTCCCTACATTGGTACCACCTTAGTCGAATGAATCTGAGGAGGCTTCTCAGTAGACAAAGCAACCCTAACACGTTTTTTCGCATTCCACTTCATCCTCCCATTCATTATCGCCGCCCTTGCAATTGTACATCTCCTCTTCCTCCACGAAACAGGATCAAACAACCCCACAGGACTAAACTCTGACGCAGACAAAATTCCATTTCATCCATACTACACAATTAAAGACCTACTTGGAGTATTCATTCTACTCCTATGTCTGATAACTCTAGTATTATTCTTCCCAGACTTACTAGGAGACCCAGACAATTACACACCTGCTAACCCATTAAACACCCCACCACATATCAAGCCAGAATGATATTTCCTATTTGCCTACGCTATTCTACGCTCCATCCCCAATAAACTAGGAGGAGTAGTAGCCTTAGTCCTATCAATTCTAATCCTAGCCTTCCTACCATTCCTACATACTTCAAAACAACGTAGTCTAACATTCCGCCCAATCACCCAAACCCTATACTGAATTCTAGTAGCCAACCTCTTCATTTTAACATGAATCGGGGGCCAACCAGTAGAACACCCATTTATTATTATTGGCCAACTAGCATCCATCAGTTACTTCTCAATTATCCTTATCCTAATACCAATCTCCGGAATTATCGAAGACAAAATACTGAAATGAAACTAATGTCCCGATAGTATAAAAATTACTTTGGTCTTGTAAACCAAGAATGAAGAGTTATTCTTCTCAGGACATGTCAAGAAGAAGGAACTAACTCCCCACCATCAACACCCAAAGCTGATATTCTAATTAAACTACTTCTTGACAGTACATAAAATTATCTAGAACATTAAAACATTTATGTATATCGTACATTAATTTATTTTCCCCAAGCATATAAGCATGTAATATAAACTAATGCATTAAGACATAAATCTAAGTCTAACTAAAAATTCACACCAACATGAATATTCTTTAATACATTAAGATAATGCTTTACGGACATATCTGTGTTATCAGACATACACCATTAAAGTCATAAACTCTTTCTCTTCCATATGACTATCCCTGACCTAAGTTGGTCTCTATTTCTACCATCCTCCGTGAAATCAACAACCCGCCCACTAGTCCCTCTCTTCTCGCTCCGGGCCCATACAACTTGGGGGTGACTATAGTGAAACTTTACCAGGCATCTGGTTCTTACTTCAGGGCCATCAACTGGTTCATTGTCCATACGTTCCCCTTAAATAAGACATCTCGATGGTAACAGGTCTAATCAGCCCATGATCAACATAACTGTGGTGTCATACATTTGGTATTTTTTAATTTTCGGATGCCTTCAGTCAACATAGCCGTCAAGGCATGAAAGTCAGCCCAAAGTCCCGGCGAACCTTCTAGTTAAGTGTCATTTATCCCCATAGACGAAGCTCGAAAGACATAATATCCATGTTTGTAAGACATAAAAATTTACTAATACCAAAAACCCTCTCAACAAACCCCCCCACCCCCATGCCTAAATTTCAACGCCAAACCCCAAAAACATTGAAAAAAGAAGTAAATAAAACAAAATATATCTAATTCTTTAAAGGCCCATTCTCATTCTAGTGGTCCACAAAAATTTAACTAAAATCCTAGCATTAGTAAAATTTGCCATCACAAAAATTCACCTAACCAAAACCCCCCTTTCCACCCACCCCCAGAAAAATCCTAGCAAAACATTACA